CATCGAATGTATTTTCATTAAATAGGGGGTAGGAAGACTCCATGGGAAAATGGCGGTTTAATTCGATGTTGTCTAACAAGAAGTTGGAACATAGGTGTGGGCTAAATAAATCAATGGATAGTCTTGATGGTATTGGACATACCAGTAAAAGTGAACAACCCATTCTAAACGATACGGAGAAAAAGGTTCCTAGTTGGAATTATAGAAGTAATTATAGTTTCACTAATGTTGATTATTTATTTGATATCAGGGATATTTGGAGTTTGATCTCTGATGACACTTTTTTAGTTAGGGATAGTAATGGTGATAGTTACTCTGTATATTTTGATATTGAAAATCGGATTTTTGAGGTTGACAATGATAGTTCTTTTCTGAGTGAACTAGAAAATTTATTTTCTAGTTATTTGAATAGGGGGTCCAAGAAAAAGAATCACTACTATTATCATTACATGTATGATACTCAATCTAGTTGGAATAATCACATTAATAGTTGTATTGATAGTTATCTTCGTTTTGAAGTCAGTATTAATAGTTCTATTTCGAGTAATACCAACAATTACAGTGACAGTTACATTTATAATTTCATTTGCACTGAAAATATAAATGATAGTGAGACTGAAAATATAAATAATAGTGGTATGTATAAAAAATACGGACATTTATGGGTTCAATGCGAAAATTGTTATGGATTATATTATAAACAATTTTTTAAGTCACAAATGCATATTTGTGACCTGTGTGGATATCATTTGAAAATGAGTAGTTCAGATAGAATTGAACTTTCGATTGATCCCGGAACTTGGGATCCTATGGATGAAGATATGGTATCTATCGACCCCATTGAATTTCATTCAGAAGAGGAACCTTATAGAAATCGTATCGATTCTTATCAAAGAAAGACGGGTTTAACTGAAGCTGTTCAAACAGGCATAGGTCAACTAAAAGGTATTCCCGTAGCAATTGGCGTTATGGATTTTCAGTTTATGGGGGGTAGTATGGGATCCGTAGTAGGCGAGAAAATGACTCGTTTGATCGAGTATGCTACTAATAGATCTCTACCTGTCATTATTGTGTGTGCTTCTGGAGGAGCACGCATGCAAGAAGGAAGTTTGAGCTTGATGCAAATGGCTAAAATATCTTCTGCTTTATATAATTATCAATCAGATAAAAAGTTATTCTATGTATCAATTCTTACATCTCCTACAACCGGTGGAGTAACAGCCAGTTTTGGTATGTTGGGAGATATCATTATTGCTGAACCTAAGGCCTACATTGCATTTGCGGGTAAAAGAGTAATTGAACAAACATTGAATACGATAGTACCTGAGGGTTCACAAGCGTCTGAGTATTTATTCGATAAAGGTTTATTCGACCCAATAGTACCACGTAATCTTTTAAAAGTTGTTCTGGGTGAGTTATTTCAACTCCACGGTTTCCTTCCCTTGAACCCAAGTTAAAAAAATTAAAGTATAACACTACATTCAGTTATTTTATTTGTAGTGAACAAGTATTTAATTCATCGTAATCAAAAAAATAAGAAGAATGGTGTTTTCTTTGGTGACATAAGTTCTCCTTGTAGTAAGAGACAGAGGTTTCGGATAATTTTTTTCTATTTTTGATTTTATTTTTTTATATTTTGATATTATATGTTTTGATATTATATGTATAATATAATAATTATTTATATGTATAATAATAATATGTATAATAATAATAATTTTTTTAGAATTAAAATATAGAATAGATAGTTTCTATTTAATCATATAGAATTATAGTTGATATTACTTATTAAATTTAAATGAAAAGTAAATATTAAATGAAAAGTAAAATTAAAATTTAGTTATAATTTTAAAATTTTTAATATAGTAATAACTTGATATTACTTATAATAGATATATCATAAGTAATAGATATATCATATAATAGATAGATCATTAGATATATCATAAGAACATATCTTTTTAATAGATAGAAGTATTAAATCGAGGCACCTATTCTATGACAGATTTTAATTTACCCTCTATTTTTGTGCCTTTAGTGGGCCTAGTATTTCCGGCAATTGCAATGGTTTCTTTATTTCTTCATGTCCAAAAAAATAAGATTGTCTAGACCCAACGGGAGCGAATCTTATCAATTGATTTCAACATTGGATGATAATACAGATATTTATTTCGTGTAATATGGTATGATACGTGGCTCTTTCCGAACACACAAATGAAAGAACATTTATGCGGATATCATATATCCGCATAAATATATGTATACGTAGATATATCTGGTTCAAAATGGATTAGCGAGTATTTCATATTTAAAATAGAAAGTCAATGTATCTAATCAATTACTCCTAATGTTTCACATCAGAATAGTGTTAGTTGATGAAAGTTACTTCGGGGTCAAGAAAGAGAAAGTCAAATTCATTTGGGCTATTCGCTCAATTCCAATCGAATGCAAGAGGATCTAATATAGTATGAATTCGCAATCAGAACATATATGGATACAAACTATAACAGGGTCTCGAAAAACGATTAATTTTTGCTGGGCCTGTATCCTTTTTTTAGGTTCACTAGGATTCTTAGTAGTTGGAACTTCCAGTTATTTTGGTAGGAATTTGATTCCACCTGAACAAATCTTTTTTTCTGAACAAATCTTTTTTTTTCCGCAAGGGATTGTAATGTCTTTCTATGGGATCGCGGGTTTATTCATTAGCGCCTATTTGTGGTGCGCAATTTTTTGGAATGTAGGTAGCGGTTTTGACCTATTCGATAGAAAAAAAGGAATAGTGTGTATTTTTCGTTGGGGATTTCCTGGAAAAAATCGTCGCATATTCCGTAGCTACCTTATGAGAGATATCCTATCGATCACAATGGAGATTAAAGAGCGTCGTAGTCCTGTCCTTTATTTGGACACGGACGAGGAAGAAATTGAGTTGAATTGGACTGATGAGTATTTTACTCTACGAGAAATTGAACAAAAAGCTGCCGAATTGGCCTATTTCTTGAACGTACCACTTGAAATATTTTGAAACGAACTAAAGTGAAGAATAAATTCAATTGAAGAATAAATATTTTCTCAAGATGGGGGAAGGAACTTGCAAATTTCACTTTTAATACAACTACAACTGAAGTTTCTTGATTCTTTTATACTATAAAAAAGTCTAATCCAACTAACTAATCTAATAAGTATAGATATAAATTAATCAAACCTATCCGAACATGTATTTCGTAATACAGAATTCATCTTTTTAGGCCCAAGATTTTGAATTGATAACCTTTTCTGGTTAGACGATGAATCGTTTTTCGAAAGAATTAATTGATCCAGGGGAGTTTATTCGTCTCGAAACTCGATTCGTTACTTCAAGTGGGTTTTCGAGTATTCATCGAAAGGAGCAAATGGAAATGGTTCAATTTGCCCAATTGAGATATCTGGAATAATATTTATTTCTTTTTTTGTCATTTTCATCTGAAAAGGACTCTTATTCTATTTCTATAGTCCTTCTAAATCAAAAAAATCCGATTTTTACACAAAAATAGGAAAGGAATAGATACAGAGGTCAATACTTTGTTATACAACTCGTGCTTCAGAGAAATATCAGATCAGATAGAGTCGACGAATGAAGCAGGTTAATTAACAATTCAATTCACAGATAAAAATGAAAAAAAAGAAAGCATTGGCCTCCCTCCCATATCTCGCATCTATAGTATTTTTGCCCTGGTGGGTCTCTTTCTCATTTAAAAAATGTCTGGAACCTTGGATTACTAATTGGTGGAATACCAGGCAATCCGAAACTTTTTTGAATCATATTCAAGAGAAAAACGTTCTAGAAAGATTCATAGAATTAGAAGAACTATTCCTATTGGACGAAATGATAAAAGAGTACCCGGAAACACATATACAAAAACTGTATATAGGAATACACAAGGAAACGCTACAATTGGTCAAAGCACACAATGAATATGATCTCCATATCATTTTGCATTTCTCGACAAATCTAATCTGTTTCGCTATTCTAAGTGGTTATTTTCTTCTGAGTAATGAAGAACTCGTCATTCTTAATTCTTGGGTTCAGGAATTTCTCTATAACTTAAGTGACACAATAAAAGCTTTTTCTATTCTTTTAGTTACTGATTTATGGATCGGATTTCACTCGACCCATGGTTGGGAACTAATGATCGGTTCGGTCTACAACGATTTTGGATTGGATCATAACGATCAAATTATATCTGGTCTTGTTTCCACTTTTCCAGTTATTCTAGATACAATTGTGAAATATTGGATCTTCCATTATTTAAATCGTGTATCTCCTTCACTTGTAGTAATTTATCATTCAATCAATGAATAAAGAACTCATTTGATCTCATTATATCAATCAAATCAGAATCTTTCTTCGTGTATAAAGAAATCAATTTGACTTCATTCTTTATTTTATACTTCTATCTGTTATCTGTTCAAGGTATTCGTCCTATATTCCAATAAAATTATTCCAGTAGAATGACAGACTCGTGTATAGGGAACTATACTAGCTACCTATCTAATTTATTGTAGAAATTCCGGGATCAACGATTGGACATGCAAAATCAAAATACTTTTTCTTGGGTAAAGGAAGAGATGATTCGATCCATTTCTGTATCGATCATGATATATGTAATAACTCGGGCATCTATTTCAAATGCATATCCCATTTTTGCGCAGCAGGGTTATGAAAACCCGCGAGAAGCAACGGGACGAATTGTATGTGCCAATTGCCATTTAGCTAATAAACCCGTGGATATTGAAGTTCCACAAGCTGTGCTTCCTGATACTGTATTTGAAGCAGTTGTTCGAATCCCTTATGATAAGCAACTGAAACAAGTTCTTGCTAATGGTAAAAAGGGGGCTTTAAATGTAGGGGCTGTTCTCATTTTACCCGACGGATTCGAATTAGCCCCCCCTGATCGTATTTCTCCCGAGTTGAAAGAAAAGATGGGAAATCTGTCTTTTCAGAATTATCGTCCCGATAAAAG